AGCTGTTACATATAACACTAACGCCCTATCAAACAATTAAGTTAAAATTTTAATTTAAAATTTAAAATAATTATAGTTTTCCTAATTAAAATTAAAACTTTTTATATAAAAAAATATTGTATAACCTAATATAAATTTTCTTGCATTTAAAAGAAAAATTTAATTTTATTAATAAAAAAGAAAAAAAAAGTATATTTAAAATTATTGACAATCAAGATCAAAAAAAAATTTTTATTGCGTTTTTTACTGATTTTTTTTTTTTTTTTCATTAAAAATTATATTTTATAATAATATAATTAATATTTTATTTATTTATAACTAATTCTTGATTAATTATAATTAAATATTTATATATAATAAATAATAATATTTATATATAAATAAATATTTAATATATAAAACATACATTATTAATTTATAATATACAATATATATATATATATATAATAATAAATAAACAGATATGTAATTAACTTTAAATCTATTTCATTAATTTCGCCCTAAAAATTTTCCAAATAGATCTTTAAAGATTCTATAATTTAATTATATATATATTGGTAGTATATATCTATAGACACACCTTCACTTTAATAACTTATATAATATATTAATAAATATCAAATATTATGTATTTATAAATTAATATATATCTTTATTATATGTATATATATAATATATTTAAATATAAAATTTAATTAAATAATATAATGTTATATTAGTATATAAATTAAAATTTTATATAGAAAGCAATTTTTTTTTCATTTTTTAGTAAAAAATCATAGTTTTATGGCTTTTTTCTATTAAAAGGTTAATTTTTTGCAAAAAATGCAAAAAATCAACGTGTACAAGATTTTACAGTACTAAAAATTTTTAACCATTAAAATACCCTAAGAAAAAAAAAACCTTGCAACGAACATGAAATTACAAAATTTTATTAACCATAAAATATACCCATGAAAATTTTTTTCTAGAATATACAAATTATATCTTTAACAAAAGTTAAGATGAAGTGTCTGAAAAAGAATTATTTTGATAGAATAAAGAATGTAATAAACTTACCTTCATCTCAATTTAATTATATTTAACAGTCTTAAACTATCTCTTTAAGAATCAAAATCTTATGTACAATCATATACTAAAATATAAAAAGATAAGCTAAATAAGCTACTAGGTTCATACCCTATTTATGAGAGCCCCCCCTTTCTCTTTTTAATTATTAAATTTTATAAAATTTTATTTTCTAGGATAATAGTTCTAGGAACTTTAATAGCAATTTCTTCTTACTCATGATTTAGAATATGAATAGGACTTGAAATTAACTTACTATCAATTATTCCTCTAATAAGCTCAACAAAAAATATATTATCCTCAGAAGCAACAATTAAATATTTTCTTACTCAAACAATAGCCTCCTTAATCTTAATCTTTAGTATTATTAATATATTATTATTAAATGAAAATATCGCCCAAGTATTTGATAACATAATAATAATAACATTAAATTCATCTTTACTAACAAAACTGGGAGCTGCCCCCTTCCATTTTTGATTCCCTGAAGTAATAGAAGGGTTAAGTTGATTAAATTGTTTGATTCTATTAACATGACAAAAAATTGCCCCAATAATTTTAATTATAAATAACAAAATAAATAATTACTTTATAATTACAATTATTGTTTTTTCATTAATAGTAAGAACTTTAATAGGACTTAACCAGACAAGTTTACGTAAAATTTTATCTTTCTCATCTATTAATCATATTGCTTGAATGTTATCCGCCCAAATAGCTTCTCACTCAATTTGATTAATCTATTTCCTCGTATATTTTCTCACTAATTGCATAGTAATTATACTCTTCCAAAAAACAAACATTTTTTATATAAAACAATTAATTATAGCACTATCAAATAATAAGAAACTAAAATTTACTTTTATATTAAATTTTTTTTCCTTAAGAGGATTACCACCTTTTTTAGGGTTTCTTCCTAAGTGATTAACAATTAACTGATTAATATTAAATAATCAAAATATGTTAAGAATATTTTTAATTTTATTTACATTAATTTTTATATATATTTACACTCGAATTATTTTCTCAGCCTTAGTAATTCAAATTAATGAATCAAAAATTATTTTAAACTCCCAAATAAAATGATTATTAAATTTTATAAACTTATTCACCATAATATCAATTTTTATTTGTACTGTTATATTTAATTTGTTTTAAGGATTTAAGTTAAAACAAACTAATAGCCTTCAAAGCTATAAACAGAATAAAAGAGTTCTAAGCCTTAAAGGCTTTTAAATAGAACTCAAAATTAAAATTTACCTTTAAATTTGCAATTTAAAATCATTATTGACTATAAGCTCAAAAAAGAAATTAACTAATAAAATTTATGATAAAAGAAGTTTAACCTTCGTAAGTAAATTTACAATTTACTGCTTAAATTCTCAGCCATTTTATCCATACTATATTTATCGTTATTCATATACTGAATAAATGATTATTTTCAACAAATCATAAAGACATTGGTACACTTTACTTTCTATTTGGGGCATGAGCAGGAATAGTAGGAACCTCTCTTAGCTTATTGGTTCGAGTTGAGCTTGGAAACCCCGGATCATTGATTGGAAATGATCAAATTTATAATGTTATTGTTACAGCCCATGCATTTGTAATAATTTTTTTTATAGTTATACCCATTATAATTGGGGGATTTGGTAATTGACTTATTCCTCTCATACTTGGAGCCCCTGATATAGCCTTCCCACGAATAAACAACATAAGATTTTGATTACTCCCTCCCTCACTAACACTTCTTATAATAAGAAGACTAGTAGAAAGAGGGGCAGGTACTGGCTGAACCGTATACCCCCCACTATCTTCAAATATTGCTCATGGAGGTGCCTCAGTTGACTTAGCAATTTTTAGTCTCCATTTAGCCGGAATTTCCTCAATTTTGGGGGCTGTAAACTTCATTACCACCGTAATTAATATACGTCCAGAAGGGATAACCTTTGACCGTATACCTCTATTTGTCTGAGCTGTTGTAATTACAGCAGTACTTTTATTATTATCCTTGCCTGTGCTAGCAGGAGCAATTACAATACTTTTAACTGATCGAAATCTTAATACTTCTTTTTTTGACCCCGCAGGAGGAGGTGATCCTATTTTATACCAACATTTATTTTGATTTTTTGGACACCCCGAAGTTTATATTTTAATTTTACCAGGATTTGGCATAATTTCACATATTATTAGACAAGAAAGAGGGAAAAAAGAAGCTTTTGGTACTTTAGGAATAATTTATGCAATAATAGCCATTGGATTATTAGGGTTTGTTGTTTGAGCCCATCATATATTTACTATTGGAATAGACGTAGATACACGAGCTTACTTTACCTCTGCTACAATAATTATTGCAGTTCCCACAGGAATTAAAATTTTTAGATGACTAGCAACACTCCATGGGGCGCAATTAACAATAAGGCCTTCTTTATTATGATCACTAGGATTTGTATTCTTATTCACAGTTGGGGGATTAACGGGAGTTGTATTAGCAAACTCATCTATTGATATCATACTTCATGATACCTATTATGTTGTTGCTCATTTTCACTATGTTCTTTCTATAGGAGCTGTATTTGCTATTGTAGCAGGATTAATCCACTGATTTCCTTTGTTTACTGGTGTAACCTTAAGTGACTCTATATTAAAAATTCAATTTTTCATTATATTTATTGGAGTAAATTTAACTTTTTTTCCTCAACACTTCTTAGGTCTAAGTGGAATACCTCGTCGATACTCAGATTACCCCGATGCTTATTTATTATGAAACAAAATTTCATCTATTGGTTCAATTGTCTCTTCAATAAGAGTAATTTTTTTACTTTTTATTATTTTAGAAAGTTTAGTTACTAAACGTTGTAGTATTATATCAACACATTTATCGTCTTCAATTGAATGATACCAAACATACCCCCCTGCTGAGCACAGATATTCAGAATTGCCAATATTAACTCCTTTCTAATATGGCAGAATAGTGCAATGGATTTAAGTCCCATATATAAAGTTTAACTTTTTTTAGAAATAGCTACATGAAAGACCTTACTTTTACAAGATAGTTTTTCCCCTTTAATAGAACAATTAACATTTTTTCATGATCACACTTTACTTATTCTAACTATTATTACAATTCTAGTTATACAAATTATATTAAATCTACTCTTCATAAAAATTACCCATCGATTTCTTCTAGAAGGACAAATAATTGAATTTATTTGAACAATCCTGCCCGCAATCACTTTAATTTTTATTGCTCTCCCCTCATTACGATTAATTTATATTTTAGATGAAGTAAATAAACCAACTATTACAATTAAAACCATTGGACATCAATGATACTGGTCCTATGAATATTCAGATTTTAAAAACATTGAATTTGACTCTTACATAATTCCAATAAACGAAATAAGAAAAACAAATTTCCGACTTCTTGATGTAGATAACCGTGCCTCTGTGCCTTTTCAAACATCAATTCGTATTTTAGCAACAGCAGCTGATGTAATTCACTCATGAACAGTCCCCTCTTTAGGAGTAAAGATTGATGCAACTCCTGGCCGTCTAAACCAAACAAGATTTTTTTGTAATCGCCCCGGATTATTATACGGGCAATGCTCAGAAATTTGTGGAGCAAATCATAGTTTTATACCTATTGTTATTGAAAGAGTTTCACCAAAAATTTTTATTAAATGAATTAAAAATTTTAATTCATTAGATGGCTGAAAGTAAGCAATGGTCTCTTAAACCAGTCAATAGTAAATTAACATATACTTCTAATGAATGAAAAATTTAGTTAATAAATATAACATCAATTTGTCAAATTGAAATAAATATATTACTTATTAATTTTTAATTCCACAAATAGCTCCTTTAAATTGATTAACTTTAATATTTTTCTTTTTAATTGTATTTACTTTTTTCTTAATTATTAATTATTATACAATTATATATATACAAAAAAAGAAATTTAATAAAACTCAAATAACTTTTATAAACTGAAAATGATAATAAATTTATTCTCAACCTTTGACCCTTCCTCAAATTTAAATTTATCTTTAAATTGAATAAGAACTACAATTGGATTAATTTTAATCCCTTCAATATTTTGATTAATCCCTTCACGCCTAAATTTCTTATGAAATAAAATTACTTTAACATTACATTTAGAATTCACAACTTTACTAATAAAAAAAGCAAAAGGTTCAAGATTAATTTTTATTTCTTTATTTACATTAATCTTGTTCAATAATTTCCTGGGCTTATTCCCTTATATTTTTACTAGAACAAGGCATATAATTTTAACTTTATCATTAGCATTACCTTTATGAGTAACTTTTATATTATTTGGATGGCTACAAAATACATTACACATACTAGCACACTTAGTTCCCCAAGGAACTCCTCCAATTCTCATACCATTTATAGTTCTAATTGAAACAATTAGTAACATCATCCGTCCAGGAACTTTAGCAATTCGTTTATCAGCTAATATAATTGCAGGCCACCTTTTAATAACACTATTAGGAAACACTGGTTCAATATTAAATTTATATTTAATTAACATATTAATTATTGTTCAACTTTTACTTTTAGTTCTAGAGTCTGCAGTAGCTATTATTCAATCTTATGTCTTTGCTGTCTTAACAACTCTATATTCAAGAGAAGTTAATTAATAAATGTCAATACACAAAAATCACCCTTTCCATTTAGTCGATTATAGGCCATGGCCTATTCTTAGCGCTTTCAGTGCTTTGACTTTAATAATAGGAATTATTAAATGATTCCATTTCTATGAAACAAACATTTTTTTTCTAGGAATCACGTCAATGATAATAATTATATATCAATGATGACGAGATATTACTCGGGAAAGAACCTTCCAAGGCTTACATACATTTGCTGTTTCAACAGGATTACGGTGGGGAATAATTCTATTTATTACTTCCGAAGTATTTTTCTTTATTTCATTCTTCTGAGGATTCTTCCATAGAAGACTTTCCCCCAGAATTGAAATTGGAATAATTTGGCCTCCAAAAGGTATTATAGCTTTTAATCCTTTACAGATTCCATTATTAAATACATTAATTTTATTATCTTCGGGACTAACTGTCACATGAGCTCACCATAGTTTAATAGAAAACAATTATAAACAAGCAACTCAAAGATTAATTTTAACAGTTCTGTTAGGGAGTTACTTCACAATTCTCCAAAGATATGAATATATAGAAGCTTCATTTTCAATTGCAGATGCAGTTTATGGTGCCTCATTCTATATGGCAACAGGCTTCCATGGCTTACATGTAATTATTGGTACTACTTTTCTTTTAATTTGCCTACTACGACATTTAAATAATCATTTCTCTAGAATTCATCACTTTGGGTTTGAAGCAGCAGCCTGATACTGACACTTTGTAGATGTAGTGTGACTTTTCTTGTATATTTCTATTTACTGATGAGGTAGATAGCTCATTAAATTTATATAATATAAAAAAATATATTTGACTTCCAATCAAAAGATCTACCACCCAATGTAGTATAAATAATCATTATTTTAACCATTATTTTTAGTATAATTACAATCATTACTTTACTTATAATTTTAATTGTAAACTTAATTTCAAAGAAAACCTTTAATGATCGAGAAAAAAGATCTCCTTTCGAATGTGGATTTGATCCTAACTCTTCAGCCCGACTTCCTTTCTCTTTACAGTTTTTTTTAATTGCAGTAATTTTCCTTATTTTTGATGTAGAAATTACTTTACTTTTACCGATAATTTTAACATTAAAATATTCTAATACTTTAAATTATTTATTAATTTTTTTATTTTTTATTACTATTCTACTTATTGGACTATATCATGAATGAAAACAAAATGCCTTAAAATGATTAACTTAAAAAGGATAATAGTTAAAATTTTATAACATTTAATTTGCAATTAAAAATTATTATATTTGAATAATTTATCTTAAAATAATTTAATAAGAAGCAAATCTCTTGCATTTAGTTTCGACCTAAAAATTAGATTAACCAAATAATCCTTATTTTAATTGAAACCAAAAAGAGGTATATCACTGTTAATGATATAAGTGAATTTTATTTAATTCCAATTAAAGAAATAATCAAAATCTAAGCTTCTAACTTAGAATAAAGCGAATGTACTTCGTTTATATTTCTATGTTTATATAGTTTAAACTAAAACATTACATTTTCAATGTAAAATTAAAATCTAAAATTTTATAAACTATATATATATATATATATATATATATATAATCCAGCCTAATTTAAAATTCCAAACTTTCATACTTCCCCTCACTTAAAAATAAATTTTATTTCCTTAATATCTTCAATATTATGCTCTTATTATATAAGCTATTTAAGTACAAATAAAATAACAATATAATTCATAAAATAAATAAAACAAAATAAATCTTTAAATTGTTCAAAAATAAATTTTGTATAGAAATAGAATTTTTTATTAAAAATAAATATATTTTTTGTCTCCCATAAAACTCTCTCCATCCTTGATCCATATTTAAATAATAAACTCTACCTAACTTAATAAAATTATAATTAATCCCAAAAGTAGAAAGATAGGGCAAATTCCACATTAAAGCCAAAAAATAACTTCACCCTAGAAGCTTTTTAGAAAAACTACTATAACTTACAGAAAACTTTGAAATCTCAAATCCTATTCATAAACCTAACAAAATTACTATTAAAGTTATAATTTTCAAATAAAAAGGTAAAATCACCACACAAATAGACATAAATATTAGCCAAGACAAAACTCTTCCTATAACTACTACCAAAAAAATTAACCCCCCTATCCCTATTAATATAATATAACTCTTTTCTGTTAATAAATTTAAAGAAATAAAATTAAAATTTCCAAAATTTGTATAATAAGTTAAACGAACTCTATAACACACCGTAAGACCAATTGAAACATAAAAAATTAAATAAACAAAAAAATTTAAATAATTTATCGATATACATTCAACAATTAAATCTTTAGAGTAAAACCCTGAAAGAAAAGGCAAACCACACAAAGACAAATTACTAATATTTATAAATACACAAGTTAAAGGTATTCTCTTATAGATCCCTCCTATAAAACGAATATCTTGACAATTAATTAAACTATGAATTAACCTTCCAGCACACATAAAAAGTAAAGCTTTAAATAAAGCATGTGTTAATAAATGAAAAAAAGCTAAATTAGAATTACCTAACGCCAAAATTCTTATCATTAACCCTAATTGTCTTAATGTAGATAAAGCAATAATTTTTTTTAAATCAAATTCAAAATTTGCCCCTAACCCTGCTATAAATATAGTTATACAAGAAATAAATAACAAAAATATCAGTAATCTTTGATTAATTCTCCCTCTAAACCGAATTAATAAATAAACCCCTGCTGTAACCAAAGTAGAAGAATGAACTAAAGAAGACACTGGAGTAGGGGCTGCTATTGCTGCCGGTAGCCAAGAAGAAAAAGGAATTTGAGCTCTTTTTGTAATTGCCGCTAAAACTACCAAAAATGTAATAATATTTATTAAACTTCTATTTTTTATTATATCCAAATAAAAAATAAAATTTCAACTACCATAATTTATTATTCAAGCAATAGCAATTAATAAAGCAGCATCCCCTACACGATTAGTTAAAGCCGTAATCATCCCTGCATTAAAAGATTTAATATTTTGATAATAAATTACTAAACAGTAAGAAACTAATCCAAGACCATCCCAACCAAGTAAAATTCTAATTAAATTTGGACTAATAATTAAAAATATTATAGATAATACAAATATAACTACTAATAAAATAAATCGATTTAAATTTAAATCCCCACTTATATATTCATAACTATAAAAAATAACCATTGAAGAAATAAATAAAACAAATCTTATAAATAAAATACTTATTCAATCAACCAAAATAGTTGCCAAAATAAGATTTGAATTTAAATTAAATAATTCTAACTCAATAAAATAAGTTATTGTAGTTAATATAAAAATTAATCTAAGAATAAAAAGAACCATACTCACTAGTAAAAACAAAAATCCATAAATAAAACAAACATTAATTATTCAAAATCGGATTCTCCTATATCTCTGGTACCACACCCCAATATTTTATTAAACTATTTGAATACAAATTAAATTCATAAAGTAACTAATATTCCTTTTAAAATTAAAAAATTTAAAGGCACTCAATGAAGCAAAAGTAAAATAAATTCTCGACTATTAATTATAGAAAAAGAAAATAAACCAGAGTAAAATTTTCCATGCTGCCTAAAAGAATAAAGATACAATGAATAAACCGCACTTAAAAAACATATTATCATTAAAAAAAACATATTATCATACCCATAACTTACAATTCTATTAATTAATATAATTTCTCTAAACAAATTTAATGAAGGGGGAGCCGCTATATTTGAAGAAATTAATAAAAATCATCATAAAGATAATATTGGCATAATATTAATTAACCCCTTATTCAAATACAAACTACGACTATTTAATCGTTCATAGTTTATATTTGCTAAACAAAATAGACCTGATGAACAAAGACCATGAGCAACCATTATTATAAAAGCTCCTCTTAATCCTCAATAATTTAAAGTTATAATTCCCCCTAATGCCAATCCCATGTGTGCAACAGAAGAATAAGCAATTAAAGATTTTATATCATATTGCCGAATACAAATTAATGAAATAATAACCCCTCCAACCAAACTAATTCTAATAAATATTATATTCACCTTAAGCCCTAACCATTCAAATATCATTACAAAACGAATTAACCCATAACCCCCCAATTTTAACATAATCCCCGCCAAAATTATAGAACCCGCAACTGGGGCTTCTACATGAGCCTTTGGAAGTCATAAGTGAATAAAAAACATGGGCATTTTAACTAAAAATACTAAAATTATACAAAAATACAAATATAAATCTATAAACTTAAAATTTAATAAACTATAATCAAGAGATTTATTTACATTATTACAATAAAAAATAGCCAATATTATAGGAAGAGACGCAACAATAGTATAAAATAATAAATAAATACCGGCTTGTAAACGTTCCGGTTGATACCCTCAACCTATAATTAAAATTAAAGTAGGAATTAATCTAACCTCAAAAAATAAATAAAATATAAATAAATTTATTGAACAAAAAGTTAAAATTAATGAAATAAGTAACATTAAAATTCTAACCAAAAAAAATCTTCTAAAAATTTTTTCTCGTTTAATCTTTTCTCTTGACAGCACTATTAATAATCTAATTCAAATTCTTAACAAAACTATAACAAAAGACAATAAATCTATTCCTAATATATAAGAAATATTGCTAAAATAAATTTCCCCAGAAAACGTTAAAAATATAAAAATTAAAATAAAAAGTAATATTATAACTTTAAGCCAAAAATAATTTAAGAAACATAAAGGAAATCTTATAATTAAAAAAAATAAATATTTTAACATAAAAACGTTATTCTCCTAAAATAATCATTGCCATGAGTACGCATTAAAGAAACTAATAAAGACAACCCCAAAGCCCCTTCACATACCCTAAAAGTAATAAATACTATAGAGAAAAAAAAATCAAAATTTATATTTAAATAAAATAATAACAATATAAAAATAGCTAAAACAATAAACTCAAGTCTCAATAACATTAAAAGTAAATGCTTACGTTTTACCCCAAAAGATAATAAACCTCTAAAAAACATAATAAACATAAAAAAATAAATTAACATTACCTTAAAGCTTTCATAATTTAAATAAAATAGTGGTCTTGTAAGCCAAAAATATGTTTATTACATTTAAAGCTTCAGAAAAAAATAAAACATTTATCTTTAATCTCCAAAATTAAAATTTTTAATAAACTATTTTCTGAAATTATAATACTAATTGTCCTAAATACCATATTATCAATTATATTCCTTACAATAAAACACCCTTTATCTATAGGAGTAACTCTATTAGCCCAAACAATTCTTATTAGTCTATTAACAGGTAGGCTAAACTTTAATTTCTGATACTCTTATATTCTATTTTTAATTATAGTAGGGGGAATATTAGTACTATTCACTTATATAACAAGAGTTGCCTCAAATGAAAAATTTAAAATAAATTATAATAGCCTTTTATTCTTAATAGCTCTTATAACAACATTACCCCTATTATTATATTATTTTACAATTTTATTTAAAACAAAATTTAATAATGAATTATATTCACAAATAAATATTCAACCAATCATAAATACATTCTTAAACAAATACTTTAATTATCCTTCAAATATTTTACTATATTTTATCATCATCTACTTATTAATCTCATTAATTGCCATTGTAAAAATTTCAAATTTAACCCAAGGGCCTCTACGACATACAAATCTTAATAATACATAAATGAAAATACCCCTACGAAAAACATCTCCTATAATTAAAATTATTAATAATTCTTTAATTGACCTCCCAACGCCCACAAATATTTCAACAATATGAAATTTTGGATCACTGCTGGGATTATGCTTAATAATTCAAATTTTAACAGGAATTTTTCTAGCAATACATTATTGTCCTAATGTAGAATTAGCTTTCAATAGAGTAATCCACATCTGTCGTGATGTAACCTATGGCTGAATAATTCGAACCCTTCATGCAAACGGAGCTTCTTTTTTTTTCATTTGTCTCTATATTCATATTGGACGGGGTATCTATTACAACTCCTACCAATTAAAATTAACATGAACAATTGGAGTTTTAATCTTTTTTATAGTCATAGCAACTGCTTTTCTAGGTTATGTGTTACCATGGGGCCAAATATCATTCTGAGGGGCTACTGTCATTACTAACCTATTATCTGCTATTCCTTACTTAGGAATGACAATTGTTCAATGAATCTGAGGAGGATTTGCTATTGATAACGCAACCTTAACTCGATTTTTCTCTTTCCATTTTGTACTCCCATTTATTATCTCCGCATTAATTATAGTACACTTATTATTTCTTCATCAAACTGGTTCAAATAATCCTTTAGGATTAAATAGTAATATTGATAAAATTCCTTTCCACCCTTATTTTAGTTTTAAAGATATTCTGGGATTTATTTGAATACTAATAGCACTAATTTTTCTTACTTTAATAAGACCTTATCTATTAGGAGACCCAGACAATTTCACACCTGCCAATCCTCTGGTAACTCCTGTACACATTCAACCTGAATGATACTTTTTATTTGCCTATGCTATTTTACGCTCAATTCCTAACAAACTAGGGGGCGTAATTGCCTTAGTAATATCAATTGCTATTCTATTCATTCTACCCTTCACAAATAAGAAAAAATTAATAAGTAACCAATTTTATCCTATAAACAAATTTTTGTTTTGAACTCTCCTAGCAACTATTATTTTATTAACCTGAATTGGAGCACGTCCAGTAGAAACCCCTTATATTTTAACAGGTCAATTACTCACTATTTTTTATTTTTCATATTATATTATTAACCCCACTATTTATTTTCTATGAGACAAAAACATAACTAATAAAAATTAAACAATCAATAAGCTTTTAAAGTATATATTTTGAAAATATAAAAAAGAAATTAAAATTTTCTATTGATTTACATAAAACCTTTATTCTTAGGTTAGAAAGAATTTTTCTTATTCCTAATAAATTATTATTAATAATAATACAACAAATTTCACTCCTAAATAAAAAATTAAAAAATTTAAAGCACAAGGTAAAAACCTTTTCCACGCTAAATACATCAATTTATCATAACGAAATCGAGGTAGAGTCCCACGCACCCAAACCCATAAAAAAGAAACTCCCAACAATTTAAGAAAAAAAGAAAAAGATATTAAATTACCTCCAAAAAACAACAATACACATATTATTCTTATAAACAAAATTCTTCCATATTCCGCAAGAAAAATAAAAGCAAAGCTACCTCTTCTATATTCAACATTAAACCCTGATACAAGTTCAGATTCCCCTTCAGCAAAATCAAAAGGAGTACGATTTGTTTCAGCCAACCTAGAAATAAACCATATCAGCCTTAAAGGAAAGCAAATAAATACACACCAAATATATCCTTGAAAAAAAATAAAATCCATTATATTAAAACTTAAAATTAAATAAATAAAAGATAACAAAATTAAACTTAATCTTACTTCATAAGAAATAGTTTGAGCAATGCTACGTAATCTCCCTAACATTGCATAATTAGAATTTGAAGACCACCCAGCTATCATAATTGTATAAACTCCTAATCTAGATACTGCCAAAAAAAACAATAAAGAAAAATTAAAATTTAAAAAAATAGTAACTAAAGGCATACATATTCATAATACTAAAGCAATCACAAGATTCATAACCGGAGAAAAATAATAAATATTAAAATTAGATATAAAAGGAAAAGTCTGTTCTTTAGAAAACAACTTAATTGCATCAGCAAAAGGCTGTAAAATACCTATTAACCCTACCTTATTAGGCCCTTTCCGAACTTGAATATATCCTAAAACCTTACGCTCTAATAAAGTTAAAAATGCAACTCCTACTAATACCGACACAACTAAAATTAATATTGATACAACAATTAAAACAACATCCTTCAAAAACAATGTTAATTGTAAATTTCTTACTTTTAAAGATTCTAAATCTATTACACTATTCTGCCAAATTAACATAAGTAAATTATTTTAAATCAATAACATAAATAATCAATTATTTAAATATCTGGTCCTTTCGTACTAAAACATTTTATATTATTAAAAGATAGAAACCAACCTGGCTTACGCCGGTTTAAACTCAGATCATGTAAAATTTTAAAGGTCGAACAGACCTAATCATTTAGCTGTTACACCAAACATAAATTTTAATCCAACATCGAGGTCGCAATCTCTTTTTTCGATTTGAGCTCTCAAAAAAAATTACGCTGTTATCCCTAAGGTAATTTTTTCTTATAATCTAAATAATAGGATCAAAAAAACACTCATTAGTGAAAAATAAAAATAAAAGTTAAATAAATTTTACTATCACCCCAACAAAATATATAAAAATATAAAAACAAAATACTTAATTATAAATATAAAATTATATATAAAACTCTAAAGGGTCTTCTCGTCTTTTTAAAAAATTTAAGCTTTTTAACTTAAATATAAAATTCAAAACAAATTATACTGAGACAGAAGTTTTCTCATCCAGCCATTCATACCAGTTTTCAATTAAAAAACTAATGATCATGCTACCTTTGTACAGTCAAAATACTGCAGCCATTAAACACTAATATTATCATTGGGCAGACTAGACTTTAAATTAACATCAAAAAGACATGTTTTTATTAAACAGGTGAAAAACATATTTGCCGAATTCCTTAATATAACCTAAAAAAAAATAAAAATTATAAATACCAAAAAATTTTACTAATTTAATCATTATCCCTAATTTTAAAAAATTAAAAATTATATTCTAATAAAAAACTTAAAAACAAAATATAATATAAATATTAAAAATAAAATAAATATAATTATTACATACTTAAATAGAAAGAAACTTCTAATCCTACTACTTACTTATAACAACCTTATTTTATAAATCTTTAATTAAAAGCTTATCCCTTTAATTATAAAAATTAAATTAACAATAAAAATAAAAAATAATAATTATTATAAACTCAAAATTAAATTAAATTTATTTCTTAGAAAACTAGATATACTTAAATACGATTAACGTTTCATTACTAAATAAATATTAAAAATATTTATTTCACAACAAAATAAATACCTACTTAGCTCATTTAAATTCGAGAAAATTAAATTTTTAAAATATATTTAATTAACCCTGATACCCAAGGTACAATAAATTAAATTTTCTTATAAAAATAAATAAAATAGTCTTTCACAATACCTTTAACTATAATTAATATAATTTTTTCAATAAAATCTAATAAAACTAAAAAATTTTTTCACTAATAATAAAAAATACACCTTACAAAACGCAATAAATTTATCCATCTCAAATTAAATTGATACTACAACCTATCTTTTTAATGTAACTAAAATGCTATAAAAGCTTTAATTTGTCATTCTAGACTCATTTTCCAATAAGTCTACTATGTTACGACTTATTCCATTTAACTGAAAGTGACGGGCAATATGTGCATACCTTAGAGCTAAAATCAAAAAGAAAAAATAATCAAATTTACTTTCAAATCCAATTTATTAATAAATTTCAAATAAAAACCCAAAAATAACCTTATTGTAACCCATTTTTTCTTTAATATAAACTATACCTTGATCTGATTTACCATCAAAAAAAATTTCTGAATATTAAAATTCTAAAAAAATATTCTAAACTACGACGATATACAAATTTAAAACTAAAGTTCAATTTATCGTGGACTATCGATTAAAAAACAGGTTCCTCTGAAAAGACTAAAATACCGCCAAATTTTTTAATTTTAAAGAACATAGCTATTAATAATTATAACTCAAAACTTACATTTATAATAATAGGGTATCTAATCCTAGTCTATCAAAAAATTTCCTAACCTCAACAACAAAAATATTTAATAACAAAAATCTTAAAATTTCACCTAATAAAACCTTATTTTAATTAAATTTTTTTTTCACTTAATTACATTAAATAAAATTAACTTACATAATTTGTATAACCGCAACTGCTGGCACAAATTTCGTTTATGTTAAATAAATTTCTAACTCTAAGTTTCCTTAAAAATTAAAATTTTATACTGCCTCTTATAATACTTTCATTTTTAAAATAAAAAGAAACGAAAAACCTTACATATATAAAAATTTAATAGCTAATTACTAAGCCAAAATAAAACTTTTAATATAAAAAAAAAACCTTATAACCTAAAAAAAACAATTTCCCCACCATAAATTCACTAAATTCAGGGGCCCAACCC